AAAAACGTGAATGGTGATTGGATTGATGATAAAATAGAATTCTGGATCGCGAACAGTGATTCGATTGATGATGAAGAAAGAGAATTCTTGGTTCAGTTCTCCACCTTAACGACAGAAAAAAGGATTGATCAAATTCTATTGAGTCTGACTCATAGTGATCATTTATCAAAGAATGACTCTGGTTATCAAATGATTGAACAACCGGGATCAATTTCCTTACGATACTTAGTTGACATTCATCAAAAGGATCTAATGAATTATGAGTTCAATAGATCCTGTTTAGCAGAAAGACGGATATTCCTTGCTCATTATCATACAATCACTTATTCACAAACCTTGTGTGGGGCTAATATTTTTCATTCCCCATCTCCTCATGGAAAACCCTTTTCGCTCCGCTTAGCCCTATCCCCTTCTAGAGGTATTTTAGTGATAGGTTCTATAGGAACTGGACGATCCTGTTTGGTCAAATACCTAGCGACAAACTCCTATGTTCCTTTCATTACGGTATTTCCGAACAAGTTCCTGGATGACAAGCCTAAAGGTTATCCTATTGATGATATCGATATTGATGATAGTGACGATATTGATGATAGTAATGATAGTAATGATGACCTTGATATTGATACGGAGCTGCTAACTATGACGAATGTGCTAACTATGTATATGACGACGAAAATAGACCGATTTGATATCACCCTTCAATTCGAATTAGCAAAAGCAATGTCTCCTTGCATAATATGGATTCCAAACATTCATGATCTGCATGTGAATGAGTCGAATTACTTATCCCTCGATCTATTAGAGAACTATCTCTCCAGGGATTGTGAAAGATGTTCCACTGGAAAGATTCTTGTTATTGCTTCGACTCATATTCCCCAAAAAGTGGATCCCGCTCTAATAGCTCCAAATAAATTCAATACATGCATTAAGATACGAAGGCTTCTTCTTCCACAACAACGAAAGCACTTTTTCATTCTTTCATATACTAGAGGATTTCACTTGGAAAAGAAGATGTTCCATACTAACGGATTCGGGTCCATAACCATGGGTTCCAATGCGCGAGATCTTGTAGCACTTATCAATGAGGCCCTATCAATTAGTATTACACAGAAGAAATCCATTATAGAAACTAATACAATTAGATCAGCTCTTCATAGAAAAACTTGGGATTTTCGATCCCAGATAAGATCGGTTCAGGATCATGGGATCCTTTTCTATCAGATAGGAAGGGCTGTTACACAAAATGTACTTCTAAGTAATTGCCCCATAGATCCTATATCTATCTATATGAAGAAGAAATCATGTAAGGGAGGGGATTCTTATTTGTACAAATGGTACTTCGAACTTGGAACGAGCATGAAGAAATTAACGATACTTCTTTATCTTTTGAGTTGTTCTGCCGGATCGGTCGCTCAAGATCTTTGGTCTTCATCCAGACACGATGAAAAAAATTGGATCACTTCTTATGGATTCGTCGAGAACGATTCTGATCTAGTTCATGGCCTATTACTATTATTACTATTAGAAGTAGAAGGCGCTCTGGCTCTGGCGGGATCCTCACGGACAGAAAAATCTTGCAGTCAGTTTGATAATAATCGAGTGACATTACTTCTTCGGTCCGAACCAAGGAATCAGTTAGATATGATGCAAAATGGATCTTGTTCTATCGTTGATCAGAGATTTCTATATGAAAAATACGAATCGGAGTTTGAAGAAGGGGAAGGGGCCCTCGATCCGCAACAGATAGAGGAGGATTTATTCAATCACATAGTTTGGGCTCCTAGAATATGGCGATTTGATTGTATCGAAAGGCCCACTGAATTGGGATTTCCCTATTGGACTGGGTCATTTCGGGGCAAATGGATCATTTATCATAAAGAGGATGAGCTTCAAGAGAATGATTCGGAGTTCTTGCAGAGTGGAACCATGCAGTACCAGACACGAGATAGATCTTCCAAAGAACAAGGCTTTTTTCGAACAAGCCAATTCATTTGGGACCCTGCGGATCCATCCTTTTCCCTATTCAAAGATCAGCCCTCTGTCTCTGTGTTTTCACGTCGAGAATTCTTTGCAGATGAAGAGATGTCAAAGGGGCTCATTGCTTCCCAAACAAATCCTCCTACATCTATATATAAACGCTGGTTCATCAAGAATACGCAAGAAAAGCACTTCGAATTGTTGATTCATCGCCAGAGATGGTTTAGAACCAATAGTTCATTATCTAATGGATCTTTCCGTTCTAATACTCTATCCGAGAGTTATCAGTATTTATCAAATCTGTTCCTATCTAACGGAACGCTATTGGATCAAATGACAAAGACATTGTTGAGAAAGAGATGGCTTTTCCCGGATGAAATGAAACATTTGATTCATGTAACAGGAGAAAGATTCCCCATTCCTTAGCCGTAAAGATATGTGCCCATGAAAAGGGGATTATTAAGTGGAACAGAATTGGCCGGATGGTAGAGTCGTGGAAACACTTGTTTCTTCCATCTTTTTG